TCATCCATACATAACGAATTGTTATGGTATATTCATACCATAACATAAGAACAATAAGAACTCGAATTCTTATCGATACTGGAACTCAGAGCATAGGAGGGAAAGTCGATTTATGGATGGAATCAAATACGCAGTATTTACAGAAAAGAGCCTTCGTTTATTGGGAAAGAATCAATATACTTCTAATGTCGAATCGGGATTCACTAAGACAGAAATAAAGCATTGGGTCGAACTCTTCTTTGGTGTTAAGGTAGTAGCTGTGAATAGCCATCGACTACCCGGAAAGGGTAGAAGAATGGGACCTATTCTGGGACATACAATGCATTACAGACGTATGATCATTACCCTTCAACCGGGTTATTCTATTCCACTTCTAGATAGAGAAAAGAACTAAAGGAGAATACTTAATAATACGGCGAAACATTTATACAAAACACCTATCCCGAGCACACGCAAGGGAACCGTAGACAGGCAAGTGAAATCCAATCCACGAAATAAATTGATCCATGGACGGCACCGTTGTGGTAAAGGTCGTAATGCCAGAGGAATCATTACCGCAAGGCATAGAGGGGGAGGTCATAAGCGCCTATACCGTAAAATCGATTTTCGACGGAATCAAAAAGACATATCTGGTAGAATCGTAACCATAGAATATGACCCTAATCGAAATGCATACATTTGTCTCATACACTATGGGGATGGTGAGAAGAGATATATTTTACATCCCAGAGGGGCTATAATTGGAGATACTATTGTTTCTGGTACAAAAGTTCCTATATCAATGGGAAATGCCCTACCTTTGAGTGCGGTTTGAACTATTGATTTACGTAATTGGAAGTAACCAATTAGGTTTACGACGAAACCTAGAAATCGATCACTGATCCAATTTGACTACCTCTACGGGATAGACCTCAACAGAAAACTGTTGAGTAACGGCAGCAAGTGATTGAGTTCAGTAGTTCCTCATAGAAAATTATTGACTCTGGAGATATGGTAATATGGAGAAGACAAAATTGTTTGAAGCACGCACAGAACCGGAAGCGCCCCTTGTTTCAAAGAGAGGAGGACGGGTTATTCACATTTAATTTGATGGTCAGAGGCGAATTGAAAGCTAAGCAGTGGTAATTAAGACCTCCGGGTGAAAATAGGGATGTCTCCTACGTTACCCATAATATGTGGAAGTATCGACGTAATTTCATAGAGTCATTCGATCTGAATGCTACATGAAGAACATAAGCCAGATGACGGAACGCGGAGACCTAGGATGTAGAAGATCATAACATGAGCGATTCGGCGGATTTGGATTCCTTTTCTATATATCCACTGATGTTTCATCATACGATTCATATAAGATCCATCTGTCTAGAGATCGTCATATACATCTAGAAAGCCGTATGCTTTGGAAGAAGCTTGTACAGTTTGGGAAGGGGTTTTTTGAGAAAAAAGAAGAATCTACTTCAACCGATATGCCCTTAGGCACGGCCATACATAACATAGAAATCACACGTGGAAGGGGTGGGCAATTAGCTAGAGCAGCAGGTGCTGTAGCGAAACTGATTGCAAAAGAGGGTAAATTGGCCACTTTAAGATTACCATCTGGGGAGGTCCGTTTGGTATCCCAAAACTGCTTAGCAACAGTCGGACAAGTGGGTAATGTTGGGGTGAACCAAAAAAGTTTGGGTAGAGCCGGATCTAAGTGTTGGCTAGGTAAACGCCCCGTAGTAAGAGGGGTAGTTATGAACCCTGTGGACCACCCCCATGGGGGCGGTGAAGGGAAAGCCCCCATTGGTAGAAAAAAACCCACAACCCCTTGGGGTTATCCTGCGCTTGGAAGAAGAACTAGGAAAAGGAAAAAATATAGTGATAGTTTTATTCTTCGTCGCCGTAAGTAAATACGTAACTAGGAATATGGAAAATTGCATTTTTGGAATTTGCAATAATGCGATGGGCGAACGACGGGAATTGAACCCGCGCATGGTGGATTCACAATCCACTGCCTTGATCCACTTGGCTACATCCGCCCCTTATACAGCTAAAAGATTTTCTCTTTTTTCCATTCATCATTATTCTATTTATTCTGACCTCCATACCTCGATCGAGATAGTGGACATAGGATGCCACTCTTTAAAAAGAAAAAAGGAGTAATCAGCTGTGACACGAAAAAAAACGAATCCTTTTGTAGCTCGTCATTTATTGGCAAAAATCGAAAAGATCAATATGAAGGAGGAGAAAGAAACAATAGTAACGTGGTCCCGGGCATCTAGCATTCTACCCGCAATGGTTGGCCATACAATCGCGATTCATAATGGAAAGGAACATATACCTATTTACATAACAAATCCGATGGTAGGTCGCAAATTGGGGGAATTCGTGCCTACTCGGCATTTCACGAGTTATGAAAGTGCGAGAAAGGATACTAAATCTCGTCGTTAACTGAATTCAGAATAGAAAGATTCAGAATAAACCTTTTATATCAAATTAAAGTAAAGGTAATCGGGTAATAACCTTATTTATGACAAGTTTCAAATTGGTAAAGTATACCCCTAGGATAAAGAAAAAGAAGAACGAGCTAAGGAAACTCGCAAGAAAAGTTCCAACCGATCGTCTACTTAAGTTCGAACGGGTTTTCAAAGCTCAAAAACGCATACATATGTCTGTTTTCAAAGCACAAAGAGTTCTTGATGAGATTCGCTGGCGTTACTACGAGGAAACCGTTATGATACTGAACCTCATGCCTTATCGAACATCTTATCCCATCTTAAAGTTGGTTTATTCGGCAGCAGCAAATGCTACTCATTATAGGAATTTCGACAAAGCGAGTTTATTCATCACTAAAGCCGAAGTTAGTAGAAGTACTATTATGAAAAAATTCAGACCTCGGGCTCGAGGACGCGGTTATCCTATAAAAAAAACCATGTGTCATATAACAATTGTACTAAATATAGTAAAGAAATCGAAAAAATCTTTAGATTAATCTAAGATTTCGATTCCCAATAAAAAAAAAAGAATAGAAAAATATGGGACAAAAAATAAATCCACTCGGTTTCAGACTTGGTACAACCCAAAATCACCATTCCTTTTGGTTCGCACAACCAAAAAATTATTCTGAAGGTCTACAGGAAGATAAAAAAATACGGAATTGTATCAAGAACTATATACAAAAGAATAGGAAAAAAGGCTCGAATAGAAAAATAGAATCAGACTCAAGTTCCGAAGTAATTACACATATAGAAATTCAAAAAGAAATTGACACAACCCACGTCATAATCCATATTGGATTCCCCAATTTATTAAAAAAAAAAGGAGCAATCGAAGAATTAGAGAAAGATCTCCAAAAGGAAGTGAATTCTGTAAACCAGAGACTTAATATTGCTATCGAAAAAGTTAAAGAACCTTATAGACAACCTAACATTCTTGCAGAATATATAGCTTTCCAATTAAAAAATAGAGTTTCATTCCGAAAGGCAATGAAAAAAGCCATTGAATTAACTAAAAAAGCAGATATAAAGGGAGTAAAAATCCAAATTGCAGGTCGTCTAGCAGGGAAAGAAATTGCACGTGCCGAATGCATCAAAAAGGGTAGACTTCCCCTTCAAACAATTCGCGCTAAAATAGATTATTGCTGCTATCCAATTCGAACTATCTATGGAGTATTAGGTGTAAAAATTTGGATATTCGTAGAAGAAGAATAACTAACCTTGTCTTCCCATTCTGCCCTGTGATAGAATAAAAAAGAAAAGAACCTTATTTTTTCCGAAATCCCTGAAAAAAAGAAGAAATTCTATCTCTTTCTATAAGATTTAATGAAAATTTCTAAATCTTTTAATATAATTGCTATGCTTAGTGTGTGACTCGTTAGTTTTTTCTTTAGGTCCAAAAAAGGGATTCGAAAAAATTGACCGAACCCTACTAAAAATAGAAAAAACTTAGTAATTCTATAAAATTAACTAAATAACCAACCTATTGCTTCGTATTATCAAGATCCTAACTAAGAAACAGTCACTATGTGAATAAATACATTGATCATAAATGAGCGGATCTATCATATAGTTGTAGCAACTGCATTTTTTTCTCTAAAAAAGAAACAGGATTCTAGGTTGTGAAGCAAAACTAAAAGGATGTGGATAAAAGGAGGGATGATAGATAGAAGGAAAAAGAATAAGAAAGATATAGGATTCCGATGTGTATGGTCTATGGATTACACCATAAAAGGCAATGTGATAAAGCACAATATATTAAAATAATAAAAATAAGAGAGAATTCGAAATCGTAACTTGAAACAAAAAATACAAATTAGAAGCAATAATAAGGAGTAGCCCGTGTTAATAAAACTGAGAAAATTGACTCGGAAAGAAATTTTTTTGAAGCTCCATTGCAGGATTCAAACCTAACCATTAAAGGAGAAGCTGTGGGAACGACAAAACCTATGACTGGATAGGATTTTATTGAAAAGAATCCTAATACTTCATTGGGTGGGATGGCGGAACAAACCAAAAAAATTGCTTTATTTGGTAAGTTAGAAATTACCAAATAAGACAGGAAAGAGTAAAAATTCGCCCGCGAAATCTTTATTGCATTAGAATACTTTACCACGATTCAATAAGAGTAAAAATAAGGGAATTCCTTAGAAAAAGAGGGATTACATTATATCCAAATATAGAATTTGAATATATTCTAGATCTTCTTTCTTAACTATATATTTTTCTATTATATATTGATGTGTATCTATCCGTAATAACTTTGAATATTTATTAGGAATTAGAGAAATTTGCATGCTTTCTCATTTTATTCGCGAGGAGCTGGATGAGAAAAAACTCTCATGTCCAGTTTTGCAGTAGAGATGGAACTAAGAAAGAACCATCGACTATAACCCCAAAAGAACTAGATTTCGTAAACAACATAGAGGAAGAATGAAGGGAAAATCCCATCGAGGCAATCGTATTTGTTTCGGTAGATACGCTCTTCAAGTACTTGAACCCGCTTGGATCACAGCGAGACAGATAGAAGCAGGGCGAAGAGCAATGACACGATATGCACGTCGTGGTGGAAAACTATGGGTACGTATATTTCCCGACAAACCGGTTACAATAAGACCCACAGAAACACGTATGGGCTCTGGAAAGGGATCCCCCGAATATTGGGTAGCCGTTGTTAAACCGGGTCGAATACTTTATGAAATGAGCGGAGTATCCGAAACTGTAGCTAGAGCAGCTATGGAAATAGCTGCCAGTAAAATGCCCATACGAAGTCAATTTCTTCGATTAGGGATATCGAACCCCCAAAAAGAATATTGAAAACCCAGCTATAAATAGATAGACAATATTGATTTCCTCCTTTTGCATTGAAATAATAAATTGAAATCAAAATAATATGATTCAACCTCAGACCCTTTTAAATGTAGCAGATAACAGTGGAGCCCGAAAATTGATGTGTATTCGAGTCATAGGAGCTGCTGGTAATCAGCGATATGCTCGTATTGGTGATGTTATTGTTGCTGTAATCAAAGACGCAGTGCCCCAAATGCCTCTAGAAAGATCTGAAGTAATTCGAGCTGTAATTGTACGTACATGTAAAGAATTCAAATGCGAAGACGGTATAATAATACGCTATGATGACAACGCAGCAGTTATCATTGATCAAAAAGGAAATCCAAAAGGAACTCGAGTTTTTGGCGCGATTGCCGAGGAATTGAGAGAATTGAATTTTACTAAAATAGTTTCATTAGCTCCTGAAGTATTATAAATACTAGTAGACGAGATATAGATCAAAGAAAAATTAGTAGATTGTTTCTCACGTATATGCTTTAAAATAAAAGATTAAAAGAAAAAAGAAAACATGTTCATTATAGAAAAATAAGGAGGAACCTAGAATTATAGTCTTATGGGCAAGGACACTATTGCTGATTTACTAACCTCTATAAGAAACGCGGACATGAATAAAAAAGGAACTGTTCGAGTAGTATCTACAAATATTACCGAAAACATTGTTAAAATACTTCTACGAGAGGGTTTTATTGAAAGTGTTCGAAGACATCAGGAAAATAACAGATATTTCTTGGTTTCAACTTTGCGGCATCAAAAGAGAAAGACTAGAAAGGGAATATATAGAACTAGAACCTTTTTAAAGCGTATCAGCCGACCTGGCTTACGAATTTATGCTAACTATCAAGGAATTCCTAAGGTTTTGGGCGGAATGGGAATTGCTATTCTTTCTACTTCTAGCGGTATAATAACAGATCGAGAAGCTCGACTAAAGAGAATCGGGGGAGAAGTCTTATGTTATATATGGTAATGGCCCCACCTATAGTGCACGAATTCTATCTCGAACTTCCTATTTTGGAAATAAAAATCAAAAAATAGGAGAAAAAAAATATGACAGAAAAAAAAAATAGGAGAGAAAAAAAAAAACCGAGAGAAGCAAAAGTAACTTTCGAAGGTTTAGTTACGGAAGCCCTACCCAACGGAATGTTCCGCGTTCGCCTAGAAAATGACACCATCATCCTGGGCTATATTTCAGGAAAAATCCGGTCCAGTTCTATACGAATACTTATGGGGGATAGGGTCAAAATTGAAGTAAGTCGTTATGATTCAAGCAAGGGACGTATAATTTTTAGACTTCCCCATAAAGATTCGAAGCGTAACGAAAACTCAAAGGATACGGAAGATTTGAAGGATACCAAAGATTCAAAGGATTAGGTTTTTCTAGGGTAATAAATTCCAAGTTTCAAAATTTAAATGAAGAGACTTATTTTTTCCAAAAGAGTAGATTCATAAAAGGAGTACCTAAATATGAAAATACGAGCTTCCGTCCGCAAAATTTGTACAAAATGTCGCCTGATTCATAGGCGTGGGCGAATTAGAGTCATTTGTTCCAATCCGAAGCATAAACAAAGACAGGGGTAATCCTTCGAAAAAGAAGCTTTCCCCTCTAAAAAGTCAAAATAAAGTACCCACGGAAATGTCCAAATTCAAAATAAAAAATTCAAGTAAAGAATATATTTTACCCCGAAACGGATATCTTTGTATCTTTTTTTCTTTTTGTTATTTCCAACTCATATTTATGAGATAATAAAATATGACAAAAGCTATGCCAAAAATAGGTTCACGTAAGAAAATACGTATTGGTTTGCGTAGGAATGCCCGTTTTAGTTTACGGAAGAGTGCACGTAGAATAACAAAAGGGGTTATTCATGTTCAAGCCAGTTTCAACAATACCATTATAACTGTTACAGACCCGCAAGGTCGGGTGGTTTTCTGGTCCTCCGCAGGTACTTGTGGATTCAAAAGCTCAAGAAAAGCATCACCCTATGCGGGTCAAAGAACAGCAGTAGATGCTATTCGTACAGTGGGCTTGCAACGAGCAGAAGTTATGGTAAAAGGTGCTGGTAGCGGAAGAGATGCCGCATTACGAGCCATTGCTAAAAGTGGTGTACGGTTAAGTTGTATACGCGATGTAACACCTATGCCGCATAATGGGTGTCGACCTCCTAAAAAAAGACGTCTGTAAAAGAAATAAACCGCTTTCAAGAGAAATAAACGATTCACCGATCAAATAATAATACTAGTCTATTATGGTTCGAGAGGAGGTAACAGCATCCAACCAAACACTACAGTGGAAGTGTGTTGAATCAAGAGTAGATAGTAAGCGTCTTTATTATGGCCGTTTCATTCTGTCCCCGCTTAGAAAAGGTCAAGCGGATACTGTCGGTATTGCCTTGCGAAGAGCTTTACTTGGAGAAATAGAAGGAACATGTATCACACGCGCAAAATTTGGGAACGTGCCACACGAATATTCTACAATAGTGGGTATTGAAGAATCCATACAAGAAATTTTACTAAATTTGAAAGAAATTGTATTGAAAAGTAATCTCTATGGAGTTAGAGACGCATCAATTTGTGTCAAAGGTCCTAGATACATAACCGCTCAAGATATAATCTTACCGCCTTCCGTAGAAATCGTTGATACGACACAACCTATAGCTAACTTGAGAGAGCCCCTAGATTTCTGTATTGAGTTACAGATCAAGCGAGATCGCGGATATCATACGGAACTAAGAAAGAACTCTCAAGATGGAAGTTATCCTATAGATGCTGTATCCATGCCTGTTCGAAATGTAAATTATAGTATTTTTTCTTGTGGGAATGGAAATGAAAAACATGAGATACTTTTTCTAGAAATATGGACGAATGGAAGTTTAACCCCTAAAGAAGCACTTTATGAAGCTTCTCGTAATTTGATTGATTTATTTTTTCCTTTTCTACACGTGGAGGGGGGGGGCACTAGTTTCGACCAAAATAAAAACAGATTTACTCCACCCCTTTTAACCTTTCAAAAAAGATTCACTAATCTAAAGAAAAACAAAAAAGGAATTCCATTGAATTGTATTTTTATTGATCAATTAGAATTGCCTTCTAGAACGTATAATTGTCTCAAAAGGGCCAATATACATACACTATTGGACCTTTTGAGTAAGACTGAAGAAGATCTTATGAGAATTAACAGTTTTCGTATGGAGGATGAAAAGCTTATATGGGACACTCTAGAGAAGCATCTCCCAATTGATTTACCTAAGAACAAGTTCTCGCTTTAAATCCATTGCAATTTTTTCCTCTTTTTTATAGAGTTAGAATAAAAAGAAAAGAATTTTGCATCTTTAGCACAATCTATATTTTCGCGAAATGGATCATAATAAAATAGATTTTAGGTATCTAGGGAAGATTCACTTGGAAGTAACTGTTTCCTAGATACCCATGCAGGAGATTTCACGGTTGAATGAATCAACCCGAAAAATCCCTAAAAAAGACCTAAAGTTAAGGATTTATCAATGGGTAATGTTGCTCCGATACCTAACCAAAGAGCTACTGCAGTACCGATTAAAAAAACGGTCGTAGCTACTGGGCGACGAAATGGATTTTGGAATTTATTGACATTCTCTAGAAAGGGTACTGTCAATAAGCCTGTTGGCACAGAAACCATTAAGAGAACGCCCAATAACTTATTGGGTACTGTACGGAGTATTTGAAATACGGGAAAGAAGTACCACTCAGGTAATATTTCCAGGGGTGTTGCAAAAGGGTCCGCCGGTTCACCAATCATTGACGGCTCGAGAACCGCTAAACCTACATTGCATGCAATAGTACCTAGAATTACTACTGGAAAAATGTATAAAAGATCGTTGGGCCACGCGGGTTCCCCGTAATAATTATGTCCCATCCCTTTAGCTAATTTTGCTCTTAATACAGGATCATTTAAGTCAGGTTTCTTTGTTATTGGGATAGGTGAATTCTTTAGGATCCATCCCCCAAAGGAACCGGACGTGAGAATTTTTCATCATCCGGCTCGAGCAAGAATGAAAGAAATAAGACCGCGGAAGATCCACAATAGAATAGGTTATATAATGACTCAAGGTAAGAAAAGCTTTATCAGATTATCTTTTCCGAAGTTGCGCCTATAATTACTATCCTATTCTTATGTGTAAATGCTCAATATCCAAGTGGGCTTACAAATTTGATCATGATCAATCGCTTTGTGGATTGTCTCTTGATTAGTTGGTGTTTATCCCCTCAATATCGTAAGTTTCTTACGTCCAAACAAAGTATTTACTTGTTACTAATAAAAAATCTAAAAGTTTAGCCTACGCTCTTCCTTAGATCCCCTCTTTTACTCCGATAGTATTGCCGATCGAAATCAATGCAAAGAAAATGAATGCATTTCCATACTATAATAAAAAGTAAGTGTAATAAATATAGAATTGGATCATATCACAGGACTTATTCCATTTATACTCTACGGGATCTTACGGAGCCTGTTCATGGATGACATGGTTGGGGTATGATCATAGAAAATATTCTCCTCGAGTGAACCAGCCTATCCTTCCTAGATGGGAGACTTACGTGTTGATTGGATGCGGAGACACCTTTGGTCGTGAATTCTAATGTGGCAGATCCAATTCTCTATCTGCATGGCCAAATCAATAATTCAAGTCACACACTCCCATAATCCGTCTTATTTTCTTTCGTAAAATTCGCTTCAACTATTTGTATCAAAATACTTCGGAGTTGAAGATAAGTATCCAAATGACATGTCTTATTTTACAATAACCCATGTTTGTAGCAATGAAATACCACAACCTACCCGATATGATATATGAGAATTAGAATTCTCTATGATATGCTTTCCCTATAAAGGACCCGAAATACCTTGCTTACGTATCATTGGAAAGTGCATTAACATAAATACGGCAGTAAGCAGAGGTAGTACAAAGGTATGTAAACTATAAAAACGAGTCAAAGTGGATTGGCCCACACTAGCACTTCCGCGTAATAACTCCACTAAAGGGGATCCTATTACCGGAATCGCTTCAGGTACACCTGTCACAATTTTGACTGCCCAATAACCAATTTGATCCCAAGGCAAAGAATAACCAGTTACACCAAATGATGCAGTCAATACAGCCAAAACCACACCTGTGACCCAAGTTAATTCACGGGGTTTTTTAAATCCACCTGTAAGATATACACGAAATACGTGCAGGATCATCATTAGAACCATCATACTTGCTGACCATCGATGAACTGATCGGATTAACCAACCAAAGTTGGCCTCTGTCATTATATATTGAACAGAGGAAAAAGCCTCTGTAACCGTTGGCCGGTAGTAAAAAGTCATAGCAAAACCAGTAGCAACTTGTACTAGAAAACAAGTAAGTGTAATTCCCCCTAAACAATAAAATATGTTGACATGAGGAGGAACATATTTACTAGTTATATCATCTGCAATTGCCTGAATTTCAAGACGTTCCTCAAACCAATCATATACTTTATTGAGATAGGTAACTAGTCCGACCCCCCCCCTCTGAGAACCGTATATGAAAATTTCATTTCGTACGGCTCAAGCAGAAACACACAAATTTTCAACGGATATTAAAAAACTTCATCAGCTACGGTATTGGATCGATTTGCCTTGAAGATATGAAATAAGAAAAATCCAGAATTTCTTCTTTGTGATGATAATGCCAAAAATCTCAAGTTGGCTCATCTGTCTTTCTTTCCCTTATGTTGATCGTTAGAGGCCTCTTGACTTTTCTCGTCCCTATTTTTTATTTATCCAAATCAAAATTTCTAGTAGTTTTCTGATAGAAATTATCTTGTTGCGATCCTATGAATCAGTTCAATTAAAACCTTAGATTCATACTAGAGCCACGATGATTGAGTCTCAAGCTAAACAAAAGACAAGGGTTCTTCGAATAAAAACCGCTTGATGATCATTTATTGAATCGGTGTAATGACTAGACAAAATCGAGAAAAAAAAAAGTTATCTTTTGGGTAAACAAAATTGGATTGGAAGGAAGAAAATTTCTTTTTTTATTAAGAACTAGAACTACCTGGATTTTTTTTTCAGTCTGGTTGCGAGGTCTAAATAGTTAGTATGAATCATAGTTCCATTTTTTTTTTCTTGATCCACTTTATGTATTTCGTGTTCCAGATACTAGAATAAATAATATCCGACGAATTAGAATCATCTTGATACAGATAACAGGCCCTTTCTATGTATTTTCAATAGGATCAATTCTAACAAGTCACACACTCATATTCCAGAGATACCGAAACAAAAAATCCACGGTCGAACTGCCAGAATGTCTAGAAATGTGCAGCTTAAAATAGAAAGGCCTTGTTTTAGTTAGTAGAAACCTAATTCATTAAAATTCCGTCCAGTAAAACAGAAGAATTATAAATTTCTAAAATGATAGATAGGAATATCGCGAATAAAGCCATTGCGACCCCCATAAGAGGAGTAGTTCCCCAGCCTGGAGCTACTTTCCCATATTCTGAATTCAAGGGTTTCAATAAACCACCTGCGCCAGTTCGTTTTGGCCTAGCTCTAGAACTATCTTCAACGGTTTGTGTAACCATAAATTCTATTTAATCATTGGTGTTGACTTTGTATACTATTCCATTGTAGTTGTAAATACACGATCTTTTCATAGATCCATTGTAATCTTGAAATTCTACAAAAAAAAAATGGAAACAGCAACTTTAGTCGCCATCTCCATATCTGGTTTACTTGTAAGCTTTACTGGGTATGCCTTATATACCGCGTTTGGGCAACCCTCTCAACAATTAAGAGATCCATTCGAAGAACATGGGGACTAATTGAAGTAATAAGTCTCCCCATCTGGGAGACTTATTACTTCAATTAAATTATTTCATTTTTTAGTCGGAACCTTAGGTGCTTCTCGGAAGAAGATAGCGAAAAAAATGATCCCTAAAGTCGAAACTAAAAGGAACGTATAAACCAATGCTTCCATAGATTCGATCGTGGTTTATTTACAATTATAACTTCCACACCTATTCACTTGTCATTTGGGATCATTTCCCATATAAAAAAAGAAAAAGAGTCAAGTCAAAGAAAGGACAGGAGAAGTTTCCTATGTCAAATCAAAAAAGAGAGGTGAAAGATACCATAGCAATGTGGTATCAAGCTGTCTGTTTCCTTGTAGTTGGATCTCCAACTTTTTGGAATGTTCCAAATTCTACTTGAGCATCCAAGTCTGGATCAATACCAGCAAAAACATCTCGGAACAAGGTTCGAGCGCCATGCCAAATGTGTCCGAAAAAGAAGAGCAAAGCAAAGGTAGCATGACCAAAAGTGAACCAACCCCTTGGACTGCTGCGAAAAACACCATCTGATTTCAAAGTAGCTCGATCTAATTCAAAAATTTCCCCTAATTGGGCACGCCTCGCATATTTTTTTACAGTAGCAGGATCAGAATAACTTACTCCATTAAGTTCGCCACCATAGAACTCGACTGTTACGCCTACTTGTTCAACGCTATATTTGGATTCTGCTCTTCTAAAAGGAACGTCCGCTCTCACAATTCCCTCTTCATCTACCAAAACTACCGGAAATGTTTCAAAAAAAGTAGGCATACGACGTACAAAAAGCTCGCGTCCTTCTTTATCTCTAAAGACGGGATGTCCTAACCATCCAACAGCTATTCCATCCCCATTGTCCATTGAGCCTGCTCTGAATAATCCCCCTTTTGCGGGATTATTACCAATATAATCATAAAAAGCTAATTTTTCGGGAATTTTAGACCAAGCTTCTGATAGACTAAGATTTTCAGCTAACCCATCGCTAACTCTTCGATATATTTCTTGCTGAAAGTATCCCTGATCCCACTGATAACGAGTAGGCCCGAATAATTCGATTGGGGTAGTTGCCGACCCATACCACATAGTTCCGGCAACTACGAAAGCTGCAAAAAAAACAGCAGCAATACTACTGGAAAGTACAGTTTCAATATTGCCCATACGTAATCCTTTATATAGACGTTGAGGCGGACGGACACTAAGATGGAATAGGCCCGCTAATATGCCCAATGTACCCGCAGCAATATGATGCGAAGCTATTCCTCCCGGAACGAAAGGATCAAAACCTTCTGCGCCCCACGCAGGATTTACAGCTTGTACTTTTCCAGTTAGTCCATAAGGATCGGACACCCATATCCCAGGACCATACAAACCCGTTACATGAAATGCACCAAAGCCAAAACAAGCCACCCCTGCAAGAAATAAATGAATTCCAAAGATCTTCGGTAAATCCAAAGAGGGTTTTCCCGTCCGCTCATCACGGAATAGTTCTAGGTCCCAATATACCCAATGCCAGATAGCTGCCAAGAAACACAAGCCAGAAAACACAATATGCGCAGTTGCCACACCTTCATAACTCCAAATACCCGGATTCGTTGTAGTTCCTCCTGAAATAGTCCAACCACCCCACGAATTGGTTATTCCTAAACGAGTCATGAAGGGGATGACAAACATACCTTGTCTCCACATTGGATCCAGAACAGGATCTGAGGGATCAAAAACCGCTAATTCGTATAAAGCCATCGAGCCGGCCCAACCAGAAACTAGAGCTGTGTGCATTATATGCACCGCAAGCAATCGACCCGGATCATTCAATACGACAGTATGAACACGATACCAAGGCAAACCCATCGAAATACCCCTTTAGCAAAGAAAAATAGACACGATGTCATTTTATTTTATCGCATTGGAAAAGACTATCCATATCCCTTCTAGGGGATTCTGTGTCAGAAAGCATGAATATTTATTTCATTTCATTAAAAATAAGAAGCCAATTCTGTTTGTAAGAAGAAAGCGAAGCAGATCTATTCTATACTCGATAAGTGCCAATATGCAATGGGTAGCTTGGGCTACTTGGAAAAACCTAGAATAGATCCCTAATCCGTCTTTGTTTATCATTCGAATCAAAAATTCCTTTTTCTTTATTCAATCTGTTTTACCTTCCTTATATGTATCATTTTTCAATCTATGTATTAATATAATCTATAGTATTCTTATAGAATAAGAAAAAATAAAGATAATAAACTGCGGATTCTTTCTTTCTCCTCCATTCTTACGTTTCCATATTAAAGTGTAGTTTTGTTACTTAAATTTAATAATATTAATCTAATATGCCGATTGGTGTTCCAAAAGTACCTTACCGGATTCCCGGAGATGAAGAAGCGACTTGGGTTGACTTATACAATGTTATGTATCGAGAAAGAACACTTTTTTTAGGTCAAGAGATTCGTTGCGAGATCACGAATCATATTACGGGTCTCATGGTATATCTCAGTATAGAAGATGGAATTAGCGATATTTTTTTGTTTATAAACTCTCCCGGCGGATGGCTAATCTCAGGAATGGCAATTTTTGATACGATGCAAACGGTGACACCAGACATATATACAATATGCCTTGGAATAGCTGCATCCATGGCCTCCTTTATTCTGCTTGGAGGAGAACCCACCAAGCGTATAGCATTCCCTCACGCTAGGATTATGCTTCACCAACCTGCTAGTGCTTATTATCGGGCAAGGACACCTGAATTTTTACTAGAAGTGGAAGAATTACACAAAGTTCGCGAAATGATCACAAGGGTTTATGCACTAAGAACAGGCAAGCCTTTTTGGGTTGTATCCGAAGACATGGAAAGGGATGTTTTCATGTCAGCAGACGAAGCAAAAGCTTATGGACTTGTCGATATTGTAGGGGATGAAATGATTGACGAGCACTGCGATACCGATCCAGTGCGGTTTCCAGAAATGTTTAAGGATTGGTAGGGGCTGGATTTCTTGTAAATTTATTTCAAACCTAAATTCGGGTTTTATGCGATTTTATAGAAAATAGAAATACTTCATGATGATGAATCCGCAGGTTAAGATCGATCTAAACCAATCCATTTTTTTCTATATACATACGACATGCCGACAGTTAAACAACTTATTAGAAATGCAAGACAGCCAATACGAAATGCTAGAAAAACGCCCGCGCTTAAGGGGTGTCCTCAGCGTCGAGGAACATGTGCTAGGGTGTATGTGCGACTCGTTCAGATCATGAGTTCAAACAAATAAGACAATTTTGGAAGTATCCATGATCAGTACCAATGAATAGGGTAGAGCTTCTCTATCCTAGATTTCTATGGTATATGGAATTTCTGGTTTCCTTTGGTGCAAATCCAATCATCTAGATTGGAATTAGAAGAAGCAATTCCCCCATTGGTAGCAAATGGTTATCTATTAAGCGGAGGAAATAGTAATAAAAAGAAAAAGGCTTATGCTCCTTTATCTTAAAAGAACGGACTAAAGGGTCAGCTATTAAGCCAACTTTCATAATTAAATACCGTCACTGTATGAATAACTCTTATTGTGAAAAGAGCTATTTACTCTATAATGGATAGGTAGAGCCAAAGAATGTGAACTATACAAGTTCACAATACCTTTTGATGAAATGAAAGAGAGGGCTCCGGTGTATAGAGAGGGCCTCACCGTTTAAAAGGAAACCATAGAAACGATGGAACCCACTGTTTTTTTAGTATGGTTAGAATTTGTTATTTCTATGCGAAATAACTGAAGGGAATAGAATAAAAAATCGTGGTTGGGAAGGTTATAGTAGCAAAAGCCGTTGGAATTAATATTTTATATATCGGAATAATCCGTTTTGTTATTAATGGGAAAAGGGACGGTTAAAACAAGAGAAATCATTATATTCATTAAGGTTAATTTGATTCAATGACCAGAGTTCCGCGAGGATATATAGCTCGGAGACGACGAACAAAAATGCGTTCATTTGCCTCAAACTTTAGAGGTGCTCATTTAAGACTTAATCGAATGATTACTCAACAAGTAAGAAGAGCTTTTTTTTCTTCTCATCGAGATAGAGGCAGGCAAAAGAGGGATTTTCGTCGTTTGTGGATCACTCGGATAAACGCGGCAACACGGATATATAAAGTATTCGATAGTTATAGTTTCGATAGTTATAGTAAATTAATACACAATCTGTATAAGAAGGAATTGATTCTTAATCGTAAAATGCTTGCACAAGTAGCTGTATCAAATCCAAATAATCTTTACACGATTTCTAATAAAATAAAAACCATCAATTAAAGGGAGAAAAAAGTAATATACAGGAATAATTAAAAACGAATTCCCGGAGAAGGAACTCCGGGAAGATACAATAAATTAAGATTACCAAGAATCAAAACAGGATTACTTTATATAATATGAGTCTTACCTTTTTGAATAAAACATCGACAATCGGAACTTCAGTTTCGATTGTTGTTTCTTAAATTCTGGTTGGAGTTTCTTAAGTTTCGATTGGAATTGGACTTTTGTGTTAATTGAGGAATATGTCTATTTTTTCTGTTTCTAGGGCCAGTAATTATTGAAATTGACTGGGCTTGAAATTGCTTCTCATTTTCATAGTTACGAAATGGTAAGAAAGATAAAATACGAGCCTGTTTTATAGCAAGAGTAATTAATCGTTGTTGTTTCAAGGTTAATCTATTTATTCGTCTGGATAATATTTTTCCTTGTTCACTAATAAATCGATTAATTAAACTCATGTTTCTATAATCAATTCGATCCCCCGGGCCAATTCGAGAACGCTTACGAAAAGGTTGTTTAGATTTACGAAAAGGTTGTTTGGATTTACGAAAGGGTTGTTTGGATTTACGAAAGGGTTGCTTAGATTTACGAAAAGGTTGTTTAGATATATACATGATTTATTCCTTATTTTATTTGAAAATTGGCAAAAAAAGGATTTCTTTATTTTATTAATTCTGGATCCAGAAGTAAGTAGCCTTTCTTTTGTCCATATATTATTATATGCATATACTAAATATATATATATAATAAAAATTAAATAAAAATCCTCTATACATACGAAATAATATCTACCTAAAATCAGATGAGTTGATTTTCATTTTGTTTTCTATCTATGTTCTATATATTAAATAGTTCTATATATTAAATAAGAAGTTCTTACTCTTTTTGTTCTTTGGAAAAATCGAGCACACGATGCTCCTATTTCTTTATTTCGTTATGAGTCGTATGCTTGCGACAATAACGACAAAATTTTCTTAATTCTAATTGTCCGGGTGTATTGTGACGATTCTTTTGAGTACTATATCTAGAAATTCCCGTCGATTCCTTATTGGTACCCTTTCGAACACAACTGATACATTCCAAAATAACTCCGATTCTAACATCTTTGTCCTTGGCCATGAACCTCCTTTCCTTTTTGGATCGACTTAACTTAATTCTTATATCTATTCCTTTATTCTTCTATTTTGGATCCGAAGAAGAAGAATAAAATCCATAGAAGTTTCTAACTAAAAATGTGATTTCTAATTCTAACTATTTTGTTGTAATTCTTCGAATTCTCTAACGAATCCAATAGAATAAAAAATAGAGAAATAATTAAAAAATACAATCCTTGTCGAATTAGCAAGGATTTTGCTTCGAAATCCTTTCATTTAAGTAGCAACCCCAGTCCTAGCCTCTTTCTATGCTCTGATTTGTTGTGAGGCCTGACTTAACTTGGATACCCTTTTTAATTCAATTTGTGTTTTCTAAAAAGGGATTTACCGAATTTTTCATGACCCTGAGGTTCGACCCAATCCATCTTTTCTTTCTTTTTGCTTCGTATACTAAAAAAAGGATTGAAGGAATATTTTCGTCATGTGAAATTCTATCTCTCGCATAGGAATAACTAGAATGAAAAAAAAGGGAATGACAAAGCATCTGGGAATAAACGATTAATTTCTATCAATAAACCCGCTAAAGCCCCAAACCATAGAGTACTTAGCACGGGTGCTACAGAGAGATATGTTTTTATATCCCGCATTGAAAATCCTCCTTCCTTATTGGAATACATATATGATCAGATACTTTTGCCCAAGATAGTTTGTATTTCTTAAATTCGTAACTAAAAAAAGAAATACAATATTATATATATAAAATGAACCATATAGACGAAATTTTCCTATACCTAAAAAAGATGACCCTTCCTCCTATACATTACTAAGGAATAGTAATCTTTCTTTTATAGGTGAAATTCGATTGGATTTTAGATGTATACCCTTCCTTGATTATATGAGACCAAAAACAAGAAATGACAAGAAAGTTCTATATAGATAGAGAAATAGAAGAAAATTACAATGTGGAAAACAAGAAAGGAATTGTGTACAATGGCATTGTACAACAATTTGGAAAAGGGATGTAGCGCAGCTTGGTAGCGCGTTTGTTTTGGGTACAAAATGTCACAGGTTCAAATCCTGTCATCCCTACCTATTCCTTCTCTCTTCTTTATGGGCAGTATCGGGGAGATCGATTAAAGTGGGTATAACTTGAATTTGTGAATACTATACGTAACGTACGTGAAACACGTTAGGAATTTTCTTTTTGAAAGCGCTCTTAGTTCAGTTTGGTAGAACGCGGGTCTCCAAAACCCGATGTCGTAGGTTCAAATCCTACAGAGCGTGATTCCATCTGTTTTATGCCGAAACAGAGTAAAATAACTTAAAAAAAACAAAGTCGAATTGCAACTCCACTTTGACCTCCTCTCTGGTCTGGAGGAGGTCAATCAAAAAAGAAATGTTACTCAATCAAAGATCCAACTGATCCCCACGCCTGTATTGCAAATACGCAGTCACGAATAATCCCGCTAAAGTAATAGGAATTAGGCCTAAGACGATTCCAAAAAGAAAAACTTCAATCATTTCTATTTGTTCGAGGGGCTAAAAAAAAGAGGTACGATCTATCTCTAAATAATAGTCTAAATTATCCACGAATCTCAATGACCAAGAAAAGAATTGGTGATTAGTGCGGAAAAGAGTCCTAGAATACTAGGAATACAAAAGATTTTTCTTTTCTTCTTTTCTGACTTATTCATTCAATTCACTTCAAATAAGACGTATCAAATAAGACCTATCTTGTTCAAGCCAATAAATAGAGCTGGAGTTATAGTTAAAGCAGCCAGTAGAAAACCGAAATAACTAGTTATAGTAAGCATGAAGGGGTTAAATTCCATTTATTTTTTCACTACACTACATATGTTGATAAAGCACTTACCTAAGTTATGGAAAATTTCGAATTCATCGGTTATTTTAGATAATACTAAAAAACAAGATAGAGTGAGATACAAAAGTATAAAAGAAAATCGATTCATCAGATGGGACATGAATCCCTAATTCCGAATCAAAAGATTTGTTGTGGAATCTATCAGGTAAGTAAAGTAATAATATTAAGAACTAGATCATCTAACCCCGTTGAAAAATAAAATTGGATTTTTTTTTTGGGGGGGGGTTCGAGTGAAAGAGAAATAAAGAATGGAATTTTAAAAAAGCTCTTTCTATTTCGGATTATTTAGTTTTCAATAGGATTTAATCCTCTTTTTGGAGTAAACGGTCGAATATTCCCCTATTCCTTCTTATTTTAACTCATTGTATTCCATATAGAATAAGACGAGAAGAAAAGCATTCCACGACCCCCAAACGCCCCTGAAAAAGGAAAGCTCTTCCTTGAATTTACTTTATTTTTATTTATTTTTATTCGTTTTTCGAACCCCAACCAAAGTGGATTCGAAGACACGTTACTTCAATTATCCTTTTCTTTTAAGTTCTATCTTCTGTCTTTCCCTATTTCATCT